AGTATTCTCTTCTTTATTACCTGTGTCTACTATTTAGGCAGAATGCCGTCACCTATTTTTACTAAAAAACTGAAAGAAACCACAGAAACGAAAGAAAGTGAGGAAGAAACAGAACAGGAAGAAGAGGGATTCACCGAAGAAGATCCTTCTCCTTCCCTTTTTTCGGAAGAAAAGGAGGATCCGGACAAAATCCAAATCGATGAAATGGAAAAAATCCGAGTGAATGGAAAGGACAAAACAAAGGATGAATTCCACTTGCACTTAAAAGAAGCATGCTATAAAAATAGCCCAACTTCGTTAGAAATACTTAAAGAAGAAAAGAAAAACTTCTTCTGGTTTGAAAAATCCCTTCTTTTTCTTCTTTTCGACTATAAACGTTGGAATCGTCCAACGCGATATATAAAAAACAATCGATTTGAAAATGCGGTAAGAAATGAAATGTCACAATATTTTTTTTATACATGTCAAAATGATGGAAAACAAAGAATTTCTTTTACATATCCACCCAGTTTATCAATTTTCTGGGAAATGATACAAAGAAAGATTTCTTTGGATACAACAGAAAAATTCTTATATGATGATGAACTATACAATAATTGGATTTCTACAAATGAACAAAAAAGAAACAGTTTAAGCAATGAATTAAATAATAGAATTACGGTTCTAGACAAAGACATTTTTTATATAGATGTACTCGATAAAAAAACAAGATTATGCTTAGAAAACAAAATAGTAAATTAAGAAAAAAATGGATACATAGAATAAATACCAAAAAAGATACGAGGAGATTCGACCCCCTCCTATATACTTGATACCCTCCCCTACAAAAAAACTTGTAACACCAAAACCATTCGGAATCCCATCAATTATTCGTCTATCAAAAGAAGAAATTAGTTCAGCTAAAGCTCTTACACCCTTAATTAAGAATATTTCATAAAAAGCATCTATATAACCGCGGTTAGCAGACCAATTATATATTATATTTAATACTTTGTCCCCAAAAACTCTCTTTTGACCTTTTTTATCAAATGAATTGATTAAGTCAAAACTTTTTAACGATGAATAAGTGGGTTTATACAAAAAGAAGGCTATAAATATTCCTAAATAGGCTATACTCACCGAAAAAGTTGCATTTATCCCAAAATCATACCAATCTACGGACTCATTCGAATTGGAATGTAAAAGATTTATAGATGGATTTAACCATTTAGTTAATATATCCAAATCCATTCCATTAAATGGAATTCCTATGAATCCAATAAAAAAAGTAAACAGAATCAATACAATCAGAGGAAATAACATAGTATTGTCCGATTCATGAGGATATAAAGAAATATTCTTATTGGCAAAATCAGTAATAGTAAGAAAAGGTCGCATCATTTTTCGGAAATTTCTATCAATTTGAGCTGGTTTTTTCGAAAAGAAATGAGTCTTTTCTTTATTATTCAGTGTTAATAAGGTTAATAAAGGAAATTTTGGATTAATCCTTTTTAATTCTTTTTTACCCCATAAAGATATTGAATAAAACGAACTACTTTTTTTTCCACTGTAATTTTTTAAAAAAAGGTTTAAATGGCCTTCAAACGTAAGTAAATAGATTCGAAACATATAAAATGCGGTTAATCCAGCTGTGAAATAAGATATTATTGCAAAAATTGGCGAATAGATCAAACTATCACTAAGAATTTCATCTTTGGACCAAAAACAAGCAAGCGGTGGAATACCACAAAGAGAAAGTGTACCTATTAAAAAAGCATTTTTTGTAATTGGCACATGTTTTGTTAACCCCCCCATAAGAACCATATTCTGACTTTTATCCGGAGAATATCCAACAATAGTTTCCATTGAATGAATAATAGATCCGGACCCTAAAAACAATAATGCTTTTGAATAAGCATGAGTAATCAAATGAAATAAAGCCGCTCGATAAGAACCCATACCTAGAGCTAACATCATATAACCCAATTGAGACATTGTAGAATAAGCTAAACTTCGCTTAATGTCTTTTTGAGCAAGAGCTAAAGTTGCGCCTAAAAGTACTGTTATTATACCTATAATAGATATTCCATACATTATGTAAGGTATAACTATGAAAAGAGGAAGCAGTCTAGCGACTAGAAAAATTCCCGCTGCTACCATGGTAGCAGCATGTATAAGAGCTGAAATAGGGGTAGGTCCCTCCATAGCATCGGGTAACCATACATGAAGGGGAAATTGGGCAGATTTAGCAACTGCACCAGCAAATAATAAGAAAGCACATAAAATACAAAATAAGGAATTGACCTGATTAGCATTAATTAAGTTATTGAATATTTCAAACAAATCCCGAAACTCGAAACTACCTGTTATCCAATAAAGACCTAAAATTCCTAATAATAAACCAAAATCTCCGACACGATTAGTCACAAACGCTTTTTGACAAGCATTTGCGGCAATAGGCCTTGTGAACCAAAAACCTATTAATAGATATGAACACATTCCAACTAATTCCCAAAAAATATAAATTTGTATCAAATTTGAACTAGTAACTAAACCCAACATCGACGTATTGAAAAAACTCATATACGCAAAAAATCGCAAATATCCCTGATCATGAGACATATAATTATCACTATAAATAAGAACCAGAATTGCAACAGTAGTAATTAACATTGACATAATAGAAGTAAGTGGATCGAGCAAGTAGCCAAATTCTAAAGAAAAATCGTTATTAATGGTCCAAGACCAGACATATTGGTAAATAAAATTACTATTTATTTGCTGAATAGACAGATTCAGCGAAAAAACCATAACTATACTTAACAACGAAATACTCGAAAAAGCCCATATCCGTCGAAGATTTTTTGTTGCTATCGGAAAAAAGAAAAGCCCAGCTCCTATTAACAAAGGAACTGGAAGTGGAAGTAAGGGTATGATCCATGCATATTGGTATAGATGTTCCATAATAGAATAGAAAATTTTTATATTTTATTTTTTTTTTATTTAATTAATATTTATTTTTTTGTTTACGATTCATAGGCTCTTGCCTCTTTTGAAAGAAATCAATAAAAAAATTAAGATATCTAATAACTTAAATCGAAATAGAATTTTTTTTTGTTTTTTTCAAGTCGATATCAAATATTAATATTGATGTTAAGTATTTTTTTAATATTCAAACCACGAAATTATAATTGGTCAAATTCAAATAATGTATTTGTTAATAAAAGTGAATACGTAAGAATAAATGCAAAATATTGCATAAGAAGATAAAACAAATTCCACTTTCATTTCGATTTAAGTTATTTCGAAAATATATTCAGAATTTCAGAATTAAAGGCTAAAAAAAATCTTAAAATCTACTAAAGATCTAATAAAGTCAATAATGATAAAAAAAATGAAATATTTTTATTAATTTATTTTGTAGGTTATTCACAATTAATACCTTATTTTATGCAAAATGATTTGATTGTCTTCTATTCCAAACAAAAACAGAGAAAAACTTCTATTTTTTTAGTTATCGATTTTTTATATCGGTTACTTTAACTTTACTTTCTAGTTTCTATAACATAGAATAAAAAAATGCCTAAAATCTTGGATCTTTTAAACAAATTCATTTATTGAGATCATTTCAATTTGAAAATCAAAAATTCGATATATTTTCAAAAATGAATTTAAGTTTTTCAATTTAAATCTAATTTAAAGGTTGGGTTATTAAAGTTTTCAATGTGATTTACTACATACATGGAAATTGAATGTAACACAGCAAAAAGAAATAGAAGAAAAATATAGAAAATATATTTCTAGTTTAGAGTTATATTATGTTTTTCCATTTTAACAAATTGAACAATAGAGGGTATCGTCTAGAATCTAAATACATAGATAATTAATAGAAAACAAAGATTCGTTTGAACACTAGATGTCTTTCACATCCAAATCTAACACTGAATAATCAATTAAAATTGAAATGGCAGTTCCAAAAAAACGTACTTCGATTTACAAAAAGCGTATTCGTAAAAATCTTTGGAAAAAAAAAGGGCATTGGGCAGCGTTAAAAGCCTTTTCTTTAGCAAAATCTCTTGCTACTGGGAATTCCAAAAGTTTTTTTGTAAGAAAAATAAGTAATCAAACCTTGGAATAATCCAAATCCACAGCGACTCAAAGAAAAAAGGTATACCAAATTCGGAATAATTTCCTTTTTTATTTAGAATCAAAAATATCGAAAAGAACCGATTTCAATTTTAAATAAGTTTGGATTTACTAAATATTTCGAACTATATAAAATTGGGACTTTTTGTTTATGATATGGAAAATAACAACTCTTAAGCCGACCATAAAATAGTACTTTTTGTTTGAAAAACTATATAAAAACTATATATAGAGAATATTTCATCACCTTTTTTTTTGAGTCTATTTTTGTTATTTATAAGATATAAGATGGGGATTTTTTTCCCCATCAACCCTTCATCAACCCTTTAATATATTTATATATATTTATTTTGTCACAATACAATAAAAAAACTTTTCTTAGTTTTTTCTATCTATTTTGCTATTTTGTAAAAAAAGACAAATAGAAAGTGGTTCAACTTTAACTTCCGGAAGCATTATTTCTTGACGTTGCTATATTCTCTATATTCCCCCGTTGAAAATAAATAAAAAGCCCTTTAAATTTAAAACTATATTTTAGTTTTACTTGAATATTATATATATGTGGAAAGAATTTTTTTTTTTTTTTTAAAAACGTTTCAATAGAGATCCGGATTTTTTTATATGCTATATCCGGTTCAATACTTAAACCGTAAAAATTCTACCAATTTGTTTATTTTGGATAAAAAACTATCTATTTAAAGAAAAAATCCTTTCGATGCCGTGTTGAATTTTGGATCCAAAATATTCGATTTTTTTATGTAGTGAAATAATCTATGTATTTGTTATTTGTTAGTTTTGAAATCAGCTAAAAAATTCTTTTTTTTTATCAAAAAAAAAAAAAGAAAGTGAGAAAGACCTTTATTGAGGTCTATCCTGGGCTGAAAAGAAGAATCTTCTAGTTACAAGGTTTTATTTCAAGAAAACATAAACTATACAAAAGTCCGTTGACAAATTAAAAGAGTACTATAAATTTAAAATTGATTTAAAATACAAAAAAAATAACGAAAAAAGTTATTATTATCATGAATATGAACCATTTCAATTTTGGTTTGCAAATACTTTTGTAGTCATTTTTATTTAATTGAAATGGTTCAAAAAATAAAATAGTATATTGAATTAATCTCGACGAATAAAAAAAAATGGGTTATTATGATTTCAAACAAGCCGCTATGGTGAAATCGGTAGACACGCTGCTCTTAGGAAGCAGTGCGCGAGCATCTCGGTTCGAGTCCGAGTGGCGGCATGACATTGTTGAAATTCTTAAAAAATTTCAACAGTCCTATAACCTATAATAAATAATGAAAATGCATTTTTTTTTTTTTTTATTTTATATTATGATTTTTTCCACTTTAGAGCATATTTTAACTCATATTTCCTTTTCAACGGTTTCCGTTGTAATTATACTCCATTTGATCACTTTATTAATCAATGAAAAAGTAGGACTATATAATTCATTCGAAAACGGCATGATAGTTACTTTTTTCTGTCTAACAGGATTATTAATTACTCGTTGGGTTTATTGGAAACATTTACCATTAAGTGATCTATATGAATCATTAATCTTCCTTTCCTGGAGTTTCTACCTTATTCATTTGATTCCATATTTTTTAAAAAAAGAGAAAAATTCGTTAAGTGCAATAACTGCGCCAAGTGCTATTTTGACTCAAGGATTTGCTACGTCGGGCTTTTTAACGGAAATGCATCAATCCGCAATATTAGTACCCGCTCTCCAATCTCAATGGTTAATGATGCATGTAAGTATGATGGTATTAGGTTATGCAGCTCTTTTATGTGGATCATTATTATCAGTAACACTTCTAACGATTACATTTCAAAAATATATAATAAGGCTTTTTGATAAACGAAAATATGTATTAAATAAGTCATTTTTCTTCGCTGAGATTCAATACATGAATGAAAAAAGCAATAGTGTCCAAAACACTTCGCCCTTTTATGTTCGAAATTATTACAGATCCCAATTGATTGAACAGCTGGATCATTGGAGTTATCGTGTTATTAGTCTAGGCTTTATCTTTTTAACTATGGGTATTCTTTCAGGAGCAGTATGGGCCAATGAGGCGTGGGGATCGTATTGGAATTGGGACCCCAAAGAAACTTGGGCATTTATCACTTGGACCGTATTTGCAATTTATTTACATATCCGAACAAATAGAAATTTTCGGAGTGCAAGTTCTGCAATTGTGGCGTTTATAGGTTTTCTTATAATTTGGATATGCTATTTTGGTGTCAATCTATTAGGAATAGGGCTACATAGTTATGGTTCATTTCCATTAACGCTTAATTAAATGGAAGAAAAGACCTTACAAATACAAATATAGGACAAGACATAAGCAAGTTTATTATAATTATAAGCAGGTGAGAACCGTTTAAATCATGATTTAAACGGTTCTCACAAACGTTAAACATGCCTGATTCGAATTGCGATTCAGTTTTGTTTCTTTTTATGTAAAGAAAACTTCCTTTTCATTTGATTTAATCAAATGAAAGAAAAGAAATCTATCTATAAAAAAAATTCGATACAATAGCTTCCACTTTCTCAACTGATAGTGAGAGAACGAAATCTGGGTAAACTCCAATACCTAGTACTGGCAGAAAGATAGAAGTCGAAACAAACAACTCTCGCGGCCCAGCATCAAAAAAGTAAGAGTTTGTACTGTTAAATAATTTATATCCATAGAACATTTGACGTAACATAGATAATAAATAAATAGGAGTTAATATCATTCCAATTGCCATTCCAAAAATAATTAGTATTTTAGGCATTAATAGATATTTTTGGCTGGTAAGTATTCCAAAAAATACTATTAATTCTGCAATGAAACCACTCATTCCCGGTAGTGCAAGGGATGCCATTGAAAAGCTACTAAAGAGTGTGAATATTTTTGGCATTGGAATCGCTATTCCACCCATTTCGTCGAGATAAACAAGACGTATTCTATCGTAACTAGTTCCCGCTAAGAAAAAAAGTGCAGCACCAATAAATCCATGAGAAATTATTTGTAAAATGGCCCCATTAAGCCCCGTATCAGTTATAGAACTAATTCCTATAATTATGAAACCCATGTGAGATACAGAGGAATAGGCTATTCTTTTTTTTAAATTACGTTGCCCGGGAGATGTTGAAGCTGCATAGATTATTTGTATTGTGCCTATTATTATCAACCAAGGAGAAAATATAGAATGAGCGTGAGGTAATAATTCCATATTGATCCGAATCAATCCATATGCTCCCATTTTTAATAAGATTCCAGCTAGAAGCATACAAGTACTGTAATGTGCTTCTCCGTGGGTATCTGGTAACCATGTATGTAAAGGTATAAGCGGCAATTTGACAGCAAAAGCAATAAAAAATCCAATATAGAATATTATTTCTAATGCTACAGGATACGATTGATTAATTAATGTTTCCAAATTTAATGTCGGTTCATTGGAACCATATAAACCAATACCCAGAACTCCCAGTAATAGAAAAATGGAACCCCCTGCAGTATACAAAATAAATTTCGTAGCAGAGTAGAGACGTTTTTTTCCTCCCCACATGGCTAAAAGTAGATAAACAGGAATTAATTCTAATTCCCACATTATGAAAAAAAGTAAAAGGTCTCGGGACGCAAATGATCCTATTTGACCACTATACATTGCTAACATTAGGAAATGGAATAATCGAGAATCTCGAGTAACCGGCCAAGCCGCTAGAGTAGCTAAAGTGGTGATGAATCCCGTCAGTAAAATGGGTCCTATCGAAAGTCCGTCAATTCCTAATCTCCAATGGAAATCAAAAAATTGGATCCATTTATAATCTTCTGACAGTTGGATTAATGGATCGTCCGGTTGGAAATGATAACAAAACGCATAAGTTGTTAGAAGGAGCTCTAAAATAGATATACATATAGTATACCAGCGGATAACCTTATTTCCTCTATGAGGAAATAAGAAAATTAAAGAACCTGCAAATATGGGTAAAACTACAATTGTTGTTAACCAGGGAAAATAATTCGTAGTAAAGACAAGATACACTTGGGCCAAAAAAACCCGTACCCAAAAAGATATCTTTTTGGGTACGGGTTTTTGTCGGTAAAAAAAATCCAATTATAGAATAAATGGATTCAAATGGAATTTTCTGAAACGTATCAATAAGCTAGACCCATACTGCGAGTTGTTTCATGCCATAAATAAACTCGAACGCTTAAAAAATCTGTTGGACAAGCAGATTCACATCTCTTACAACCAACACAATCCTCTGTTCGTGGAGCAGAAGCTATTTGTTTAGCCTTACATCCATCCCAAGGTATCATTTCTAATACATCTGTGGGGCAAGCTCGGACACATTGAGTACATCCTATACATGTATCATAAATCTTAACTGAATGTGACATTGGATCTATACTTTTTTTAACTTCATTAATTTTCGATCTAGTTCTAGTTCTAGTAAAGTAAATGAAATACATATTAAAATACCAGATGAATAAATTACCAGACGAATCGATGATTTCCCAGAAGTTCAATCTAATTCTGGATTGGGTCGGCGACTTATTAGAATATTAGAAACTAAATATAAAATAGATAAATGTAAAAGAGGTCCAAAATACTTTGATTTCTTACATTTGTGAAAGTATATCTTAAAGTGTGATATCTAGGAATTTAATTTGAACTAATGATTATTCAAATTTCAATTTCTAGAATAAAATTTTAGACTAAAAAAATTAAAAAATAAATACTATTTATTTATTCAATAAATTCGATTGATTGATACGAATTGATTTTCTGTTACGATAAATTGAAGAAACAATAGCCGGGCCAATAGCTGCTTCAGCGGCTGCAATAGCTATAACAAAAATTGAGAAAATATTTCCTTTTAATTGGCGACTATCAAAAAAATCCGAAAATGTTACAAAATTTAAATTAACTGCATTCAATATAAGTTCAAGACACATCAGAGCCCGAACCAAATTTCGACTCGTGACTAATCCATAAATGCCGATCGAAAATAAAAAAGCACTCAAAACAAGTACATGTTCGAGTATCATTGACCAACTCCTTATCAATCTCTATTCATTTGAATATGAACAACAATTAAACCCATTTGATTAACTAGAATATAATAAGTTATAATACAAAAAAAAATGAAGAACAAAAAAATTATATGATAATAGAATAATAAATTGAATTAAACCAATTTGATTGACTAGAATGAAAATGAATAATGAATATGATAAAATATAATTTTTTTTGATTGCTATTTTAAAAAATCAAATGAATTATTATTGACGAGCCACGGCAATTGCACCTATTAAAGCAACTAAAAGAATTATTGAAATGAGTTCAAATGGAAGAAAAAAATCGGTTGATAAATGAATTCCTATTTGTTGACTAGCGCTTATCAAATCTTGTTCTAGAATCTGATTTGATTTTGTAGTCCAAATAATCCCATACCAGGACGTATTTAGAATAGTAATAGTTAATGAAACAAAAAGACTTGCACAAACCAATAAGGTAATCCCGTCCCCCACAGTCCACAGACGGAAATCTGTGTCATATTCCGGACCATTCATGAACATTACAGCAAATATTATTAATATATTTATAGCTCCCACATAAATAAGGAGTTGTGCAGAAGCTACAAAATGGGAATTTGCTAGAATATAGAATAAAGATATACAAACAAGAACTAATCCTAACGAAAAAGCAGAAAAAATTGTATTGGTAAATAATACTACGCCTAGACTACCTAATATAAGGCCCGACCCCAGAAAAACTAAAAGAAAATCATGTATTGGTCCAGGTAAATCCATTATATGTAAAATAAGAAATAAAAAAATCGGAATGTTTCATGATTTTATTGACTTGAACAGGAAAAAAAAGTTTATGCATTTTTTATTTTAAATCCTAATGCGTATCACTTGATGTGAGTAAAGTAAAGTTATTGAGAATTGCTCCTCAATCACGGAATTTCTCTTTTGGTTGAGGTGAATTCAAAATTGGTCGAATTGTGTAATCATCAGTTATTGATATTGGTAAACGGCCCAGAGCAATTTGATTATAATTTAATTCGTGACGATCATAAGTCGAAAGCTCATATTCTTCAGTCATTGATAAACAATTTGTTGGACAATACTCAACACAATTACCACAAAAAATACAAATTCCGAAATCAATGCTATAATTAAGCAACCGTTTCTTTCGAAGATCCGTTTCCAATTTCCAATCAACAACGGGTAAATCTATCGGACATGCACGAACACATACTTCACAAGCAATGCATTTATCAAATTCAAAATGAATTCGACCACGAAAACGCTCTGATGTGATCAATTTTTCATACGGATATTGAATAGTTACGGGTAAACGGTTAGCGTGGGATAAAGTAATCATAAAACCTTGACCAATGTACCTTGCCGCACGTATTGTTTGTTGACCATAATTGATGAACCCAGTTACCATAGGGAACATATAGTAAATATCAATAAAAAAAATAAGATTTTGTTTCTTTCTCTTGTTTGGGACAAGTTGTGAATTAAGTTAGAGTGAATATAAAATATTCTTTCTTTTGAGAATTTATAATGAAAGGAGTTGGGAAGAAGTTGTTAATAATAGATTACCTAAAGAAATAGGTAAAAGAAATTTCCATCCAAGATTTAATAATTGGTCCATTCTCAGTCTAGGTAAAGTCCATCTTGTTGCGATAGGAATGAACAAGAACAAAAAAGTTTTAGCTAATGTAATGAAAATACTAATTGTCGTTCCAAAAACTACATCTATTTTATTTATTTCAAAAAAGCCAGAAATGACTATGTGTGGAATAGAAAGATTCCAACCACCCAAATAAAGAACGGTTACAAATAAAGAAGAGATTAGTAGATTTAGATAAGACGCAACATAAAATAAACCAAATTTAATACCGGAATATTCGGTTTGATAACCTGCTACTAATTCTTCTTCTGCTTCTGGTAAATCAAAAGGCAATCTCTCGCATTCAGCTAGAGAAGAAATTATAAAAACAATAAAGCCTATAGGTTGCCGCCACAAATTCCATCCCAAAAACCCATATTTTGATTGTGCCTCAACTATATCAACTGTACTTAAACTGTTAGATAATCATAGTCGATGAGAAAATCACTCTTGTCATCGCTATTACAGAACCGTACATGAGATTTTCACCTCATACGGCTCCTCAAGAGCCATAAATAAATCTAAGGACTGATTGATATTCTTTAAATCTTCATATGCTTGTAGAAGAAGTAAATTTTTAATCAATCGAAAAATCCTGAATTAGACCAATGAAATTCTGTCTGCTATGCTCTAACAAATGCTTCGGAATTGATCTCATCCTTTACTTTAAACTAACTTTGAAGAATTTCCATTTTTTTTATTAGTAATAACTTAATGCTTGAATATGGATATTGGAAAAATATTTTTTTTATAATTCCAGTTATATATTTTTATATTCATATTATCTTTTTTTTCGACCTCTTATTTCCTGGATTTTTTTTAGTCTTAAAATAAAAAAGTAAAAGATTACTTCGTTCCTGATAGTTATTCACTTAATCAGTGGATAGGAGCATACTCTGGATCGGAATTTGTGGGAGTACTACTTGATCATTTCTACAAATTTAAAGCCTCAATTAGTATTTCTTTTATGTAAAAATATCTCGTCGGATAAGTTACACAATCTCTATTACAAATCCTTTGTGTACTTTGGTGTTCCTAACCATCCACTCATGTTTATTCAACCTCTATGGTAATTCATATCATCTATTTTTATACAGAGAAAAAAAAAGAAAGTAAAAACTCCATAATTCGTTTCAACCCGCTTCAAGTCAGGATAACCAATCTTGGGGGAAACAGCCTTGACTGCTTATGTTTATTTTTGTTTAACCCTTGTACATAGGCAATGAGATTCAACTTTTTACTGCAAATTTTAAAGCTGTTTTCTTTCACTCATCTAACTATCTGGTTTACTTTATCAACCCGATCAGTAACTAACAAAAAGGAAGATACTATTCAATCCATTTCATTTTTATTCTTAGAAACCAAAAATAAAAAGAAATGAGGCAAAGGTAGACCTATGTTTCAACGAATCACACGTAGAGATATTGCTAACACACATAGAGTTAATGGTATTTCATAACTAATTGATTGAGCAGCTGCCCGTAGACCACCTAAAAAGGAATATTTATTATTTGATCCATATCCTGACATAAGAAGTCCAATTGGAGCAATACTTGAAATGGCAATCCATAAAAAAACACCAATACTTAAATCGGCTAGAACAAGTCGAGAACCAAAAGGAATTACTGAATAACTTAGTAGAATTGATATAACTGCTATAGAGGGTCCAATACTAAACAAATACGTATCCCCTCTAGACGGAAGAAGGTTTTCTTTAAAAAGTAGTTTTGTTCCGTCCGCCAGAGCTTGAAGAATTCCCAAAGGACCGGCATATTCAGGTCCAATACGTTGTTGTATACCCGCGGATATTTGTCTTTCTAACCACACAATTACTAGTACACCTATTGTGATTCCCAATACGAGAATCAAAATAGGGAAAAGCAGCCATATAGTCCCATAAACCTCTTTTAAGGATTCCAATCTGGAAAAAGAATTGATAGCTTGTACTTTTGTTATATCAATTATCATTTCAACGATCAACTTCTCCCATAATGATATCTATGCTACCTAGTATCGTCATAATATCAGCCAATTTCATTTTTTTAACTAACTGAGGAAGAATTTGCAAATTGATAAAACCCGGCGGGCGAATTTTCCATCGCCAAGGAAAAACACTCTGATCTCCTATCAAAAAGATTCCTAATTCGCCTTTTGGGGCTTCTACTCTTACATACAGTTCTTGTTTCGACAATTCAAAAGCAGGAGATGGTTTTTTACTAATGAATCGATATTCAAAATCATTCCATTCAGGATATTTTGTTTTATTAAAGCGTCGAATTTCTAAATTTTCATAAGGACCCCCCGGAATTCCTTCTAACGCTTGTTGAATAATTTTTATAGATTCTGCCATTTCACTGATTCGGATTAAATAACGAGCTAATGAGTCTCCTTCTTTTTGCCATTGAACTTCCCAATCAAATTCGTCGTAACACTCATAATGATCAACTTTACGAAGATCCCATTGTATTCCGGAAGCTCGTAACATCGGTCCTGATAAACCCCAATTTATTGCTTCTTCTCCACTAATAATGCCTATGTTTTCAACTCGTTCTAAAAAAATAGGATTTCGCGTAATAAGTTGTTGGTATTCAGTAAGTCCTATTAAAAAATAATCACAAAAATCTAAACATTTATCTATCCACCCATAAGGGAGATCGGCAGCTACTCCTCCAATCCGAAAATAATTATGCATCATTCTCATACCGGTGGCAGCTTCGAATAAATCATATATCAACTCTCTTTCTCTGAAAATATAGAAGAAGGGGGTCTGCGCACCAATATCTGCCATAAAGGGGCCGAGCCATAACAAATGAGAAGCTATACGACTTAATTCCAACATGATTACTCTGATATAGCTAGCCCTTTTAGGGACTTGAATATTTCCCAATTGTTCGGGTCCATTTACAGTTATTGCTTCTGTGAACATAGTAGCTAAATAATCCCAACGTGTTACATAAGGCAAATATTGTATAATTGTTCGGTTTTCCGCAATTTTTTCCATACCTCTGTGTAAATAACCCACTATTGGTTCACAGTCAATAACATCTTCACCGTCTAAAGTAACGATGAGTCGGAGAACGCCATGCATTGATGGATGTTGAGGGCCCATATTGACTATCATGAGGTCTTTTCTGGAAGTTGGTACAGTCATAGGTTTTTCCCCGATTCATTTTTTCACGAATTCATTTTTCCATGAATTGATGAAAACAAAAAAGTTCATCAAAATTCAATTCAAGATCTAATAAATCAAATAATTCAAAACAACTCTTCAAATTAACGTGTTTTTAGTTCTCGAATGTTCAATTGGCTGATTAATTCTTTATAACGTATTCTGTTTTTATTTGACAAATAAGCCAGTAGTCGTTGACGTTTTCCCAGAATTTTTCGTAAACCTCTTTGCGATGAATAATCTTTTTTGTGCAATTCCAAATGTGAAGTAAGTCTTCGTATCTTATTGGTAAAACACAATACTTGAAATTCAACAGACCCCCTATTTTCTTCTTTTTTTTCATTCGAAATAACAGATATGAATGAATTTTGTTTCATAAATTCTTACTCTTCCTTACCTTTTTTATTTTTACAAAATATGGAATTTTACGGATCAGTAATAATAATGCCATCTGTTTTACTCTGTTATATACAATATCTTAACCTTATTTTATTGATACATTTTATCAAAGAAACTTAATAAATAAAATTCTCTTGATTCATTTCAAGATCCAATTGATAATTCATTGAAATTAGTATTCATGTATCAGACTTGAATGTATGACAAGGCGTGTGTACATCTATTTCTCTATCAAATAATAGGGAATTTATAAGATAAATGTATCATAAATTTTTTTTTAATTGTGGATACATATGGATTCGTAAGATACTAAAACGACTTCCGTTATTAGTATCAAACCAATAACGATTCATACAAGCTAAATCTTCCAATCTATAATTTGGCCAAAGAAATAATTTTAATTTTCTAAGTGTATTTTTATCTCGATCAATATCTTTGTTTTCATCAAAAAATGGACTACAATTTTTTACCTGAGTTCCATTATAAAATGTTGGGTTTGTATTCATACCTTTATTATTATTCTTTGAATTTAAACAAATTAGAATTCGCAATTCTCTTCGACGCCTAGGAGATAAAATATTTTCAGGAGCAAGCAAGTCAAAAAGGTTTTTGTCTCGTTCACCGAAAATGCTTTTATCAACATTTTCACTATATCGTTTTTGATTTTTTTGGTGTTTACTCTTATGCACCAATGAAATACCTATCGTTTGATACATAATAAATTGGCCGTTGTCTTTTACAGACAGACGAAACGGTTCAATAATGAGTAGTCCCCTTTCCGCCAATTCTCTACAAATGAAATCCTCGTTACGTGGTAGTATATCTAAATTCATTTCTCTTTTTTCTACAGCGGAGATAGCAATTTCTATTGGATTTATCAATTTAAGCAGGAAACAATATACTTTGATATTATTCAGCAGTTTTTTCTCCAAGGTTTTGTCCCATCTCAGTTGAACAAGCCAATACCTTTTCAGTAAGAGATCCATTTCGGTTTCTATACCACTCTTGGATTGTTTTTTCTTTCTAGGCTTTTTCAGATCTGATCCTATATAATCTTCTTCAATATCTTTTTGTCCATTTGAGAAAACAGATTCAGAGTTGTCTTGACCATCTGATCCAAGAGTTTCTTTACTTATAAATTCATTTTCGCCTTGATTCTTATTTTTTAATTCAAAATATTTTTTTTCATTTGAAGGTATAAAGGGATTCGTTTTTTTATTTCTATTGATGTTTTTATTTTCACTAAAATTTTCACTTACATTCGAATTTGAAAAAAGAAAATTTATTGGTATAAACCAAGGTTTCATTTTATATGCATTATAAAAGAAGAGAAATTCGGAGAAAAACCAAAATTCTAGATTTGATATGGGACGACTTAGTATTTCTTCATTCATTCCCATCCAATCCAAAACGTTTTTTTTTTGATGGGGTTGGTTGATTTCTTGATAAATTGGTGTGTAAAAAATACCTTTCTTATCAATTTTATCAACAATTTGATAATTCTTAAGTTCAGTTTTAGTATTTTCATTCCTGCCAATACTGATATCGACCCAGGCCTCAATGTCGACTTTCTTTCGAAGACAAAAATGAAGAATTTTCAAATCCAAAAATTTTCTATCGGTCTTTTTCTCTATATCCATATCCATAATATTTTGTATTCCTAAATAATTAGTGATAGGGATATTCCACCACATGTCAATGAATTTGTCTTTATTTAGGTTGTAATTATAAATAGAAGAAAATTCATTGGTCTTATTTACTTGGAATGGGCTCCCATAACTATATGTATATGAATTGGTTTTATCTTCATAATAAAGAAATTTATATGATAAAACATCATATCTATAGTTCTTTTTAAAATTTGATTTTTTATTTGGCAATAAGAATAAAAAGTTTTCAATATTATTTGTATTTTCAATGGCAAAATGTTCAGTTATTCTATTCCGCACTTTTTGTGGTACTAATTCAGACCTTTTTATCTGGGATAAATCATATTGATAATTACTTTGCAATTTTAACCAGTTTTTCCATTGATTCATTCCCGAATTCGGAAGTTTTTTAGTCTTTAGCTCGGAATGAGTTATTCCTTGGGTTTCAAAATAATCTTTTATTTCATTTTTAAGAAATAACGACATTCCGCGATACTGAAGAACAGATCTTACCTTGTATAAGTCAAAAATCGGGGTTTGAGATAATTTGTAAAATACGTAGGCTTGTGACAAAAAAGCCAAATTAGAAAAAATATTCGAATTCTTATTAATCTCGTCATTACTAAAAAACAGCAAAAATGCTTTTTTTATATTCGAAATAAACGAATTTTTTTTTTTATTTGTTTTCTCAAGCCTTTCATTATTTTTTTCATTTTCATTAGTGTAAATGGATTTATCAATCCAGTTTTTTGTTGATTCAAGAAAAAGTTGTGTATTAATTCTGGGAATATTAATGATGGATAGAAATATATCGACGTATATCTTTTCGCTAAAAAATTTAAAAATATAATTTATTTTACGGATTAATCGAACATTTCCTCTTTTTAATATTTGACCAATATTTTTAAACGATTCAAATCGTTTCGTACTATAATGGGTTTTGTTAGAATTAATATTTAATTTTCTATTGTCTTTTGATATTTTTTCTATTTTTTTTTTGATTGTCCTTGTTCGATTAGCCAAATCTTTTATTTTTTTTTCTGGCACTGAAGAATTTGTCCGATTCAGGAATCGAGTTTGAATGGACGATTCATGAATCATATGATTAGTAATTATCGAATCTTTTTCTTGTTTTATTTCCCTAGATTCTTCGCTCAATCCAAATCCTAGAATTCGATTTCCCTTTAACATTATTTTTATTTTTTTAAAAAATAGAAGGATTTTCATAATCCAAATTTTTCTTGCATTTGGAAACTTTCGAATATTTTTTCCTAATTGTTTAAAAATACGGTTAAAAAAAGAAGGGTGTTTTCGGGGAGGACCAAAAAGAATGTCAGTTTCTGTTCCCAAAACTGTTAAAAAACAATAATCATCTGTTTGATTTTGTTTTTGTTTTTTTAGTAGATCTCGGGATGTGTGCCAAGGTTTTAGATAGAAAGGAAATACTATCTTTATCTGAATACCATCTGTTAACCAGTTTTTAGGAAATTCGGTTTCTGATAATTGAACACCATTATAGGTACATTTAATATGTCGTTCTTTACTCCAGTCATCGAAATCTTCAGACCACTCAGCACGTTGGAATAATAGTAGACGAACAATATTTTTTGCTATTATCAATAAAGGAATTAGAATATATTTTCTAAAAATGGACTGAGTCATTAACATCAAACCCCTTAGTATTTGAGCAAACGGGATGGTATCCCAGGTTTCGGCTACTTTTATTCGTTTATCTTCTTCTAGTTTTGCTTTTTCTTCCCTTTGCTTTAATACAAATTCTTCTAATTTTTTTTCCGCTAATTCTTCTTTCTTTACTTCTTGTTCCTTTAATTTTTCCTGTTGAGAAAGTTGAATTTCTGGTTTTTTTCTCATATACCTTTGAAATCGTCTAATAAGTGTAACAACATACACAGAATAAAAAGAGGCTTCCTTTGTTCGGTTCAAAAAAAGTGGCGAATGTACCTTTGCTTGAAACAATTCCAAAATCAGAATTTTACGTCTTTGAGCACGCATGGAACCTTTGATTATATATCGACGAAAATCAGATTGTTGGGCATACCGTGTCAAAGCCACTTCGTCTGCGGGGTGACTTATATCCGTGTTAGGATCGTTATTATCTTGTTTAGTCGTATAAATCACTACACGTTTCGATTTCCTTGTGCGGATTTGATAATCCGTCACCACGTCTTTTTGCTGTGCTCTTTCATATTGTTCGGAATCGGTAATTAATTTGTGTGACCAACGAGGAACTTTTTTTCTTATTTCGTTTATTCTTTTTGAAATTGGTTGAGTAAATGCATATGCTGTGGTTGTATCAATTAAAAAATTGAAAAATCTTTCTTTATTTTCTGAACTAATTTGTTCTTGTTCGAAAAATAAGAAATTTTGGTTTTGATTGAATGTTGAGTCTCCATCAACTTGACTCATTTTTGGTTTTTTAAGTTCAAATTCTTGATAATTGGAATCATTAAGCAAAACATTATGAATTTTATTTATAAAAAATTTATCAATTAAATTATTGACTGTAGTTTCATTTATATTTATAAAGGGTGAAACCATTTTTTTTATTAAAACACGATAGGATCCCATTAATAAAGGATCATGTATTTTTTTCAAAAATTCCCTTTTAGTTTTATCATTTTTGTTTTCTAAGCATAATCTTGTTTTTTTATCGAGTACATCTATATAAAAAATGTCTTTGTCTAGAACCGTAATTCTATTATTTAATTCATTGCTTAAACTGTTTCTTTTTTGTTCATTTGTAGAAATCCAATTATTGTATAGTTCATCATCATATAAGAATTTTTCTGTTGTATCCAAAGAAATCTTTCTTTGTATCATTTCCCAGAAAATTGATAAACTGGGTGGATATGTAAAAGAAATTCTTTGTTTTCCATCATTTTGACATGTATAAAAAAAATATTGTGACATTTCATTTCTTACCGCATTTTCAAATCGATTGTTTTTTATATATCGCGTTGGACGATTCCAACGTTTATAGTCGAAAAGAAGAAAAAGAAGGGATTTTTCAAACCAGAAGAAGTTTTTCTTTTCTTCTTTAAGTATTTCTAACGAAGTTGGGCTATTTTTATAGCATGCTTCTTTTAAGTGCAAGTGGAATTCATCCTTTGTTTTGTCCTTTCCATTCACTCGGATTTTTTCCATTTCATCGATTTGGATTTTGTCCGGATCCTCCTTTTCTTCCGAAAAAAGGGAAGGAGAAGGATCTTCTTCGGTGAATCCCTCTTCTTCCTGTTCTGTTTCTTCCTCACTTTCTTTCGTTTCTGTGGTTTCTTTCAGTTTTTTAGTAAAAATAGGTGACGGCATTCTGCCTAAATAGTAGACACAGGTAATAAAGAAGAGAATACTAAAGATTCGAGCCATAGAATTTCTCAATTCTGACACAAGGTACTTATTAGATCGAATAGAATGATTTTGCTGTATCCAGACTAATACCAATCCAACCCATTTCATGAATAAAATGTGACCAATTAACCAACCAACAAAACTACTTGTTACAAATAACATCTTGTTGTTGCATCGAAACATATAAATGTTGACTAATCTGGCTAACGTTGAACTTGGTAAAATGAAATAGTTGAATAATTGAAAAATGAGATTATTCAGGAATACACATTGAATGCTGAGATTACGCATTGAATTTCTGCTAGTAGATCCATAATCAAAAAAGTGTTTGTGATTGTTCCAGAAGAAATGAAACAAAAGATAGGGTAGAGCTAGGACAGTTATTGTATGAGGTCTACCCAATGCTAGATGCAGAGGCGTATAATAGATCGATATGAACATCATGAGCTGTCCCATAATAAAACCAGTTGTTGCTGATACCTTCTTCTCGGTTCCTTCTTCTCCTTCTTCCATAACCTGAGATCGGAGAAGGAAGAGATAAGAGGGCCCTATGGAGAATGTGGTCAGAAATCCATAATAGAGTCCGACCACAACGACCGAAT